TTTTTATTTTCACACCGGGGGCTTAGTTGTATTCTGAAAGAGTTCGAAATAAAAAAAAAGATTATTTTTTCCTTAATTTTACAAAAAGCAACTTTGGGATTGCTGAAACACAGACAAACCAAATAATATTAATAATTAATATATAAAGCAACGGAACCATCATAGTATTTTTGAACTCCTACGAAAGGAAGGGTGGTAATTTGATCATTTACCGATCTGGGTCTGATAGATCCTATTTTTTTCTTTGATGGAAGGTAAAGGTCAATTTTATTATAGAGCCGTATGCAATGCATAAAAGATGCCCGTACGGTTGTGGTTGTTCAATTCTATCTTTTTTTTTTTTCTTTTTATTCTTTATCTTTCTTTTCTATTCATCATGCAAAATAGAGGAACCCCTCTTTTGTTATACCATCAGGGTAATGATTCATCAACCTGCTAGTTCTTTTTATGAGGCACAAACGGGAGAATTTATCCTGGAAGCGGAAGAGCTGCTAAAACTGCGTGAAACCCTCACAAGGGTTTATGTACAAAGAACGGACAAACCCTTATGGGTTGTCTCGGAAGACATGGAAAGAGATGTTTTTATGTCAGCAACAGAAGCCCAAGCTTATGGAATTGTTGATGTTGTAGCGGTGGTTGAGTGAAAAGCCCGGATTTTTTTCGCGCAAATTCTCGATTTCCTATTTTATATTTTTGCTAAATTTACTAGAAAATTAAATAGAAGTAATTAAAAATCATCAGGTTAGGATCGATCTAAACCAGCCCATTATTTATATGATATGATTCAACATGCCAACTATTAAACAACTTATTAGAAATACAAGACAGCCAATCAGAAATGTCACAAAATCCCCCGCGCTTCGGGGATGCCCTCAGCGTCGAGGAACATGTACTAGGGTGTATGTGCGACTCGTTCAGATCATGAGCTGGGATAAAAGAAAGAAAACCTTTTATAGTATCAATGATCAGTACCGGGGAATAGGATAGAATAGAAAAAGAAGTCCGTTCAATTCAGTATAAAAAAAAGAATCTATCCATTCTATTGTGTATGAAATTTATGGTTTCCATTGGTGCAAATCCAATCACCTCAATTTAAGATGAGAAGCAATTCTCCATTGGTAGCAAATGGTTATCCATTAAGCGGAGAAAATCCTACTTAAAAATAAAAACATAAAACTTAGGCCCCTCTTGCAAGAACGGACTAACAGGGTTAGCTACCCAGCCAACTTTCATAATTAAATACCGTTACTGTGTAAGTAGATCTAATCGTGAAAGACCTATTACTGGATAATTCATGGGTAGAGCCAAAGAATGTGAACTATACAAGTTACCAATAACATTGATTAAATGAAGTAAAGGCTCCGGTGTATAGAGAAAACCTCACCGTTTAAGAAGTAACCATATAAACGAAGGAAGCCACTATTTCTTTATCCATTTATATTTTTTATTTATTATATTTTGATACCTAGTAAAATGAAATTTCTTATTTCGAAGTGAAATGTCTAGAAAAAATAAAAATAGCGGTCGGGAAGGTTATAGTAGCCAAAGTCATTGGAATTTTTAGTTTATACATTGGAAAAAAGCTTTGTTATTAATAGACTAGGAAAGGGAAAAAGAATAACTGAAAGAAAGGAAATCTATTAGTTATTCGTCAAAGTTTCATTTATTCAATGACCAGAATTAGACGGGGAAATATAGCTCGGAGACGTAGAACAAAAATTCGTTTATTTGCATCAAGCTTTCGAGGGGCTCATTCAAGACTTACTCGAACAATTACTCAACAGAAAATAAGAGCTTTGGTTTCGTCGCATCGGGATAGGGATAAGCAAAAGAGAAATTTTCGCCGTTTGTGGATCACTCGAATAAACGCAGTAATTCGTGAAATAGGGGTATCCTATAGTTATAGTAGATTAATACACGACCTATATAAGAAACAGGTGCTTCTTAATCGTAAAATACTTGCACAAATAGCTATATCAAATAAAAATTGTCTTTATATGATTTCCAATGAGATCATAAAAGAAGTAGATTGGAAAGAATCCACCGGAATAATTTAAACGGAGTTCCCCGGAGAATGAACTCCGGGAGGGTAAAGTCAAAATAAATATGATAAAAAAATAGTAAAACTGAATGAACACACTCAAAAAAAATCTTTATTCTTGCCCGATTCTTTTTTTTCTTACGACACGATAATTCAATCTATATTTTTCATATTTTTCGAACAAAACATCAATCTGCGTTTGAGTTCGGATTTTACTTTTTTTTTAGTCAAGTGAAGAAAGAGTAAGCCTATTTATTTCTGGCTCGAAGACCCGCAGTTCTGGTGGTCGACTCGGTTCTTTCAAACTGTTTCTCATTATTAAGAAAAGGTAACAAAGATAAAATACGAGCTTGTTTTATAGCAATAGTAATTAATCGTTGTTGTTTCAAGGTCAATCTATTCACCCGTCTAGATAATATTTTTCCTTGTTCGCTAATAAATCGACTAATTAAACTCATGTTTCTATAATCAATTCGATCCCCCGATTGAATCGGGGGCAAACGCCTACGAAAAGATCGCTTGGATTTAAGAAAAGGCCGCTTGGATTTATCCATGGTTTGTTTAGTTTATTCCTTATCCCGAAAATCCTATTTCGGTCGGATCTAAAATGAATTAGAATAAATAGGATTTGGTTTGTTTATATTTAATTATGTTATATATAGAATATTTAACTATGTTCTATATAGAATGTCATTTTTACCCTTCCTTGGAAGGGTTACATACATGTGCTCGATTCGATCTATTTCTTTATCTCCCCATGAATCATATGTTTGTAACAAAATGGACAGAATTTTCTCAATTCCAATCGATTAGGCGTGTTGTGACGATTCTTTTCAGTAATATATCTGGAAATACCCGTTGATACCTTATTAACACCGTTTCGAACACAACCGGTACATTCCAAAATAACCGCTATTCGGACATCTTTTCCCTTGGCCATGAACCCCCTTTGGATTTTTGATTTACTCAACTCTTCTATTTTCGATCCGAAACGAAGAAGAAGGAAGGAAGGATAAATAGAAGTTATTAACTTGAAATCCAATTATGAAAACTTTCGCTGCAATCAATATACTAAAAAAATTTCTAAACTTTATTTCAAATTAAAATCACAGTATTTCATTTACATTTAAGTACCTTGTATAAGAGTCTTGTCCTAGATCTAGGCCCCACCCTGTTTATTCTACCTCCATCCCTAGTTAATTTTTGAATTGAATAATTTATTTAATTCAAACTTGAACCCAAGTCTCGAAGCTGTTGAATACACCTTTTCTTTTTTTCTCTTTCCTCCCTCTTATTCTAAAAGGAAAAAGGGAAAAAAGAGAAAAAGGGGGCAAAGGATTAGTCACAAATATTTAATTGTATCTCGAATCTCCGTTATTTGGTACCGTATCAATAACTAGAATCAAAAAAAGGGGAATGTCAATGCATCTGGGAAAAAACGATTAATCTCTATCAATAGACCTGCTAAAGACCCGAACCATAGAGTACTTAATACCGGTGCCACGGAAAGATATGTTTTTAGATCTCGCATTGAAAAATCTCCTTCCTTCTTTTATTGTAATATAAAATGGTAATACATAAATGATCAGATGCATATGCAGTTAAGAACCTTGTACACGGAATCCCTAATTCAAATTGAAATGTACAACTATCCAGTAAATAAAATTTTTTCTTAAAACATAAAAAAACGTTCCTCTCTTCCCGAGCATTCCCGAAAACTACTCATTTATTTTTACGACAGGTTCCGTTCCGTATTTCATACGTATATAAGACTTTTCTTTTACTATTATTATATGTTAAATGGGACCAAAAATACGAAATGCCCATATAAATTGTATATATCAATGGAGGAAATAACGATGTGGAAAACAAAACAGGAATTCTATACAATGACACTGTAGACCAATTGGAGGGATGTAGCGCAGCTTGGTAGCGCGTTTGTTTTGGGTACAAAATGTCACAGGTTCAAATCCTGTCATCCCTACCTATTACTTCTTCGTTGAGCAGTAACGAGGGATTAATTAAGATCGATTCCAATATCCAATAATATATAATATATTATATAATCGTTCATTATCATTAAACTGGGGTTAAAAAAAGTGTCTTTACAGTCTTCTCTTTTCTGATAAGAAAGCGCTCTTAGTTCAGTTCGGTAGAACGCGGGTCTCCAAAACCCGATGTCGTAGGTTCAAATCCTACAGAGCGTGATTTCGTCCTTATTTTTCTTAGATCAAATTAGACTGAAAGAGCTTCACTAACTTGAACCGCAATCTGAATTTGACCTCCTTTGTATTAAAGAAAGTAGGAGGTCAATCAAAAAAATAAAAAAAAAAAGCGATAGTAATTAATCAAAGGTCCGATTGATCACCACGCCTATATTGTAAATATGCAGTTACGAATAATCCAGCCAAAGTAACAGGAATTAGACCTAACACGATTCCAAATAGAAAAACTTCAATCATTGCAATTTATTTGAAAGGAGAAAAAGGAGGTAATATCTATACCTAAATATTAATCTGAATTACCATGAATCTCAATGACCAAGAATTTGCAATTTATACGGAATCCTATCGAAAGATTTATTTTTATGAATTGTGCATTTCAAATACAAATTTCAGATAAGTCGTATCTTGCTCAGACCAATAAATAGAGCTGAGGTTACCGTTAAAGCCGCTAGTAGAAAACCAAAATAACTAGTTATAGTAGGCATGAAGGAGCTAAATGAAATATGTTCTTTTTGTACATATATGTTTCTAAAAAAGCACTTACCTAAGTTTCCTTTTTAAAAAAATAGGGGATATTCAAAATTTTTGATTAATCTATCATTATAGACGGTACTAACAAAGATAAAGTGACAGGCGTATAAAAACAAATTGATTCATCATTTACCACATCTACCCATCCCGCGATTCCAATCAACCGATTCATTGAGCAACTCTTGGGGGAAAACTTATATAAA